AAATGCCTTTTTTTCTCCTGAAGTTGTCGGAATTATTCGTAATAAAATATTGGCTACAATTGAAGAGGTCTTATCAATAAAATTTCCATTTATTCGAGATCTAGGCATAATTAGCAATTAATTCTATAATTCTTCTCATCCCCCTTTGAGGAAAACGATCCCACAAAAAAAGGAATTGTAATTGTACAGTACAAAATAACATAAAAACAGACTAATTGTAAAAAATGTGGCATCCCCCTTTTGGACAAAGATGAAATGAAATAGTTGAATCAGATTAGATTTCATTCCAATTTCGTAGTATACCAATGACTATTACTATTTCATCTAAGTTGAATAACCAAGTTTCCTATGGATTTTGATAAGTCGAGAAGCTTTGATTTGGTTATGATCCAAAAATAAAAAGAATGGAATAATCATTCCATGATAAAATCAAATTCAAATTTGAAATAAAGTAACCATCTTTTTTGTTTGCATAACGTGTATGTGCCACACCATAAAATTGAAATAGAAAGATTCATCGGACGATTCATGAATTCCATGGGTTAGCTGATGAAAGAAGTTGTTGTTGATAAATATAAAATTGGAAAAAAAAGAATTTCTTCTTATGGAACCATCGGGCGGTCATACATGTACTACAATTAAGATGAAGGACTCGCTATTCATTCGGGTTTTGGTCAAGAATAACATTCTGTAGGAGAGATGGCCGAGTGGTTCAAGGCGTAGCATTGGAACTGCTATGTAAACTTTTGTTTACCGAGGGTTCGAATCCCTCTCTCTCCGTTTCTTTTCATTCATCAACGTTACCGACTACAATGTATCAAATAAAATAAGAATTTATATCATTATTCTAACGGTAAGACCCTTAATTTACTTATTTAATAGAGATTATCTATCCCTAATTAATCCCTGTGATAGGTAAAATACAAATAAGAATATCGTATTGATATTGAAAATAATCAATACTATTGCCGATCCTTTTTTGATACGTGAATGAGACAGGACACTAAGGTACTCTATTTACTTCAGGGAAAGGAGTTGAAATTGGTATGAACCTTGCTTTTTTATTTTCGTTAGAATCAAGTCTGACGGGAATAATATTCTACGACCAACAACTCATTTATTTTCAGACCGATCCATTTACTATCTATTATTTGATTTACAAATCCTTTATATTGTAAGGAGTCAATAGTCAAATGGTTTGGCAATTCCCCTTGGGGGGATGAAACAAGATAATTTTGAATCAGAGCTTTCGATTTTTCTTTATCCTTCGTAGTAATAATATCTCGGGGTTTGCAACGATAACTTGGTATATCCACTATACGACCATTAACTAAAATGTGTCTATGGTTAACTAATTGTCTGGCTCCAGGAATGGTCGAAGCCATACCTAATCGAAAAAGGATGTTATCCAAACGCATCTCAAGTAATTGTAGTAAAACCTGGCCTGTTGACCCTTTGGCTTTTCCAGCAATATGCACATATTTAAGTAATTGTCGCTCTGTCAGACCATAATGAAAACGCAATTTCTGTTTCTCTTCTAAACGAATACGATATTGTGATCTTTTTCCAGAGCGCAATTGGTTTTGAAGATCACTTCTGGATCTGGGTCTTTTACTAGTGAGTCCCGGTAAAGCCCCCAGCCGGCGTATTTTTTTGAAACGAGGTCCTCGGTAACGAGACATATAAAGGCTCCTTTTTGATTCACTTTCATTTGAAAAAAAAAAAAAAGATATAAATTCAGACTGAACTAAAGGATCAGCAAAGCAAAACTCAATTGACTAAAGTCCTACAAAACAGAATAAAATAACTTTTATCAATATTCGGATTTTTTGTATATTTTGTATATTATAGTAAATTCAAGCGAAGGTTACGTTTTACAATTTCTTATGTAGAGATCTAATTGATCTAGTCAACTCTTTTATTCATAGCTATAGCTGCAAGTTACTATGACATAATAGATTGGTGACCCGACATTTAGAGAAAGCGAGAGTAGAGATTTTCAATCATGGAAAGAAAAAAATCGATAAAGAAAAAGAGCCGGCTATCGGAATCGAACCGATGACCATCGCATTACAAATGCGATGCTCTAACCTCTGAGCTAAGCGGGCGGATATAAGAGCAATAGCGTATAGGAATAAAGGAAACTATCGGATCTTAGCTATTACCTAGTGATTCTCTTTTTATTTCATTTATTATATTTCTTATTTATTAGTTAGATATTTTTATCTATATTCTATTCTATTTAGAATATAAAATAAAACTATTTAGATCTAGATAAATTAGATATCTAAATAGAAATTCAATTCCATATTAAATATTCCTATATATATAGGATATGTATGATATGAAAATATATATGAAAATAAAATATCAATGAAATTAGAATGAAAAATGAAAAAAAAAAGAAAAGAATGAATATCGACCGTTATACTATTAAAAACTGCACTGTAAAAATTAAGGAGGAGGAAAGGCATATATAGATATGTGGGATATATCTATCCATATTGAATTGCGAATACATCAATGATAGAATCATTTCGTATTGAAACAAATAGGGTTCATCCAATAGAGATGAAATGATAGAATAGAATCTAGAATAGAGGGTGGTCAAAAAAATAAAATAGCAGCATAAACTTTTTCGATATAGGAATCATTACCTAATGAATTCAATAGTGCCAAGATAAATGAAAGAGGTGGATGGAATTACAACTGGATCCTTGTCTCAAAGGAAAGGGGATATGGCGAAATTGGTAGACGCTACGGACTTGATTGGATTGAGCCTTGGTATGGAAACCTGCTAAGTGGTAACTTTCAAATTCAGAGAAACCCTGGAACTAAAAAAGGGCAATCCTGAGCCAAATCTTTGTTTTGTTTGTTTTGAGAGAAAAAACGATGGAAAATAAGAATAAAAGGGGATAGGTGCAGAGACTCAATGGAAGCTGTTCTAACGAATTAAATTGACTACGTTACGTTATAAAATACTTTCTATCGAAATGACAGAAAGGATAACCTTATATACCTAATACGTGCGTATACATACTGACATAGCAAACGATTAATCACAACCCAAATCTTATATCGAATCCTATTCTGTATCTCTATATAGGAAAATAGAAATCTTCTATTTCTATTATTCTATTATTCTATATATATTCTATTAGATTCTATTAAGAATTAGATGAATAATCTATCTATTTATTCATTCTATTATTCTAATTATTCTAGTAGAATAGAATCATATTTCTATATGATTTTATATATTCTTTATTTCTTCATTATTTATAATGCTATTAATTATTAATATGTAATATGAGTAAAAGTTGAAAAAAGAATCGAATTTGAATATTCAGTGATCAAATGATTCATTCCAGAGTTTGATAGATCTTTTGAAGATTAATCGGACGAGAATAAAGAGAGAGTCCCATTTTACATGTCAATACCGACAAAAATGAAATTTATAGTAAGAGGAAAATCCGTCGAATTTTTAAATCGTGAGGGTTCAAGTCCCTCTATCCCCAATAAAGAGCCCATTTTACTTCCCTTCCTCACTCTTTCTTTATCCTTATCCTCTTTCTCTTTTTTTTTTCATCAGTATCAGTGGCTCAGTTTAAACAAAATGAAATATCTTTCTCATTTCATTCACTCTGTTCTTTCACAAATGTATACGAATATAAATCCTCGTATCTTCTTACAATCCAATCTCCTTTGTTTTGTATAGTACGATATGAACATATATGTTCAAGGAATCTCCGTTATTGAATCATTCATAGTCCATATCTTTTTCCTTACATTTACAAAAAAAGCCTTCTTTTTGAAGATCTAAGAAATTCAGGGGCTAGGTCCAAATTCTTATTTTTTAGTTCTTTTCGTTGACATAGATATAAGTACTCTGCTAGGATGATGTATGGGAAATGGTCGGGATAGCTCAGTTGGTAGAGCAGAGGACTGAAAATCCTCGTGTCACCAGTTCAAATCTGGTTCCTGACACGTGAATAATGTATCGGATAGATATTCATACCTCATACAAATGAAATGAATTCGTTGAGACGGATCGGGATAAATATTCTTTACTTTCCTTTTCATTTTTATTTTTTTCCTCTCTGTTCATACTTTTCTTATTGCAAAAGTCTGTTAAATTTTCGTATATATCTCAAACCTAATAGTTAAAAAAAAAAAACAATTAGCTAAAAGGATTCACTCAAAGAGTGGAAGGATAGGAATAGAAAGGATGTATTTCATACACAGTACAAAGAAACTCCGATTCTTCTCATTTTGCATTTCTTCATTTCGTCTCTTCTGTCTTTTCTTTAAAATTTCCTATTTTTTTTTGTCACTCTTGCGCAAGTTACTTTCTGGGGTCCCCACTAAGTGATGTGCGCAGTACAAAGTTCATGGTGCAGAATTCCTTTGAATCATCCTACTATTGTTTCTGCTCATACGAAATGTCTATTCTATGATATATTCCTAATTGGGGGAGCCTCTTCTTTTTTTCTTTTTTTATTGTAGCCCTTCCCTCCACAATACGAATGAGAGTCCAGTTACTATTTTTCATCTAGAAGGGGAATGCCAAGATGCTCATTGATTAATAAAAAACCCCTTTTTTACTTATACGACACGACTGCAGATTTCATTTCAATTTCAATCAATGAGCATCTTGAATTTCATAGAAATTGGGCGTAATATAGTCTTTACGTAAAGGCCAGCCTATCCAACTTTCAGGCATCAAGATACGTTTAAGGCGAGGATGATTCTCATAATAAATTCCCAACATATCATAAGATTCCCGTTCCTGAAAATCAGCACTTCTCCAAATCCAGAAAACTGACGGGATTTGAGGATTACTCCTGGGAGCAAATACTTTTATGCATACCTCTTCTGGTTTATCTATACCATACCGTATTTTCGTAAGGTGATACACACTAGCTAAAAATCCGCCTGGTGCTACATCATAGGCACACTGGGAGCGTAAATAATTGTAACCATATACATATGAAATGACA